GAAGCATGCCCAAAAGTAAACCAACCTCTTGGACTGCTACGAAAAACACCATCGGATTTCAAAGTAGCACGATCTAATTCAAAAATCTCACCCAATTGAGCCCGTCTAGCATATTTTTTCACAGTTGCGGGATCACTATAACTCACTCCATTGAGTTCACCACCATAAAACTCAACAGTTACACCTACTTGTTCGACACTATATTTAGATTCTGCCCTTCTAAACGGTACGTCGGCTCTAACAATTCCGTCTCCGTCTACCAAAACAACCGGAAATGTTTCAAAAAAAGTAGGCATACGGCGTACAAAAAGTTCACGCCCTTCTTTATTTCTAAAGACGGGGTGTCCTAACCATCCAACAGCTATTCCATCCCCATTGTCCATTGAACCCGCTCGGAATAACCCCCCTTTTGCTGGATTATTACCAATATAATCATAAAAAGCTAATTTTTCGGGAATTTTAGACCAAGCTTCTGATACACTTTGATTTTCAGCTAGTCCAGCACTAACTCTTCGATATATTTCTTGTTGAAAGTATCCCTGATCCCATTGATAACGAGTAGGACCAAATAATTCGATGGGAGTAGTTGCAGAACCATACCACATAGTTCCAGCAACAACAAAAGCTGCAAAAAAGACAGCAGCAATACTACTGGAAAGGACGGTTTCAATATTTCCCATACGTAATCCTTTGTATAGACGTTGAGGCGGACGAACACTAAGATGGAATAAGCCCGCTAATATACCCAACGTCCCTGCTGCAATATGATGAGAAGCTATTCCTCCCGGAACAAAAGGGTCAAAACCCTCCACGCCCCACGCCGGATTTACGGGTTGGACCTTTCCGGTTAGTCCATAAGGGTCGGATACCCATATTCCAGGACCATATAATCCTGTTACATGAAATGCGCCAAAACCAAAGCAAGCCACTCCTGAAAGAAATAAATGAATTCCAAAAATCTTGGGCAAATCCAAAGAAGGTTTTCCTGTACGTTCATCACAAAAAATTTCTAGATCCCAATATACCCAATGCCAAATAGCTGCCAAGAAGCACAAGCCAGAAAACACGATATGTGCTCCGGCTACCCCTTCGTAACTCCAAATACCCGGATTCGTTATAGTCCCTCCTGTAATATTCCAACCGCCCCATGAATTGGTTATTCCTAAACGAGTCATGAAAGGTATAACGAACATACCTTGTCTCCACATTGGATCAAGAACAGGGTCGGAGGGATCAAAAACTGCTAATTCATATAGAGCCATGGAACCGGCCCAACCAGCAACCAGAGCAGTATGCATTATATGAACCGAAAGCAAACGACCGGGATCATTCAATACAACAGTATGAACACGATACCAAGGCAAACCCATGGAAATACCCCTTTATCAACGAAAAATAGACACTATGTAACTTTATTGCATTGGAAAAAACGATGTTACGGACCCCCCTTTTTAGGTAATTATTTCGGAGAAAGGATTAATATTTGTTCTATTCTGTTAGTAATAATGGAACAATTAGATTCATAGGAAAAAAGGGAAGCGGATCTATTCTATATCCGATAAGTACCAATACGCAATGGGGGTGAATCCGATTTTATATAAACCAAGATAGCTATTGTTGTTCATCATTCAGAAGCCCGTTCGTAAAAAGTTTCCTTTAATTTTTATTAATTCTTTCTTACTTTACTTTTATTTTATATTTTATTTTAGCTTATTCAACTTATGTATTAAATATGATTAATTTAAATATTATTAATATTAATAAAGTAGGAAAAAAAGATAATATTATTAAAAAAAATGAAACCCCAGTCTTACGTTTCCACATCAAAGTGAAATAGAGAACTTCATTCTCTTTTTTTCATTTCATGCCTATTGGCGTTCCAAAAGTACCTTTTCGAAGTCCTGGAGAAGGAGATACCTCTTGGGTTGACATATAGTGCGACTTGTCAGATATATTGGGCTATATGGGATTTCCCCGTTTTCTCCCTCGATCGAGATATCCTCTGTTTCGCCCAAAAAGATTGATTGAATTATCAAAAATTTGTAACGCGAAGCGCAAAAAATAAAGTGGAATTAAATGCAGGGAGTATTTAGATTGATATTAGATTATCAAAAATTTTTTATGGTTTACGTGATCGGACTAATAAAATTAAGTATCCAGGCTCCGTTTAGCAAAAACCCAATTTATATTTAATATATAATATTTTTATAATTACTACTTAATATGATATGAAAAATTATGATAAAAAATTCTATTAAAAAATACAAAAAATTGAAACAGGGTGATCTAAAACTGTTGATCAAATCAAATAATATAATTAAAAATTTGTTGACTATTTGACAGAAGACATGTGAAAGAAATGAATTGAAAAAAAAAGAAGGAGTAGTAAAAAAAAGACGCGGTATTTGGTTCATTTGTCCTATATGTGCAAATCAAAATCGGGCAAATTTTTACTTTTACTCGGAGTAGAGCATAAACCTAAAAAAATGGAATAAAAAAAGGAAGAAGCCCATTCAGGAACAAGAAAAAACCATCGCCATTTCAACTGAATCTCGATGAAAAAAAAATATCAATGAATCAAGTTAGTCTGACAGGCCTAATCAATCGTTTTATTATTTTATTATAGGATTATAATATCTAATAAAAGGGGCCAAAACTTATTTTTTCTTTTACTTTTAAAAGGGGAGCAAGCCCTTCCCTTATTAAGTTAGAAAGAAAAGCCTTCTCTGAAAAAACGGGGGGGGGTCGGAATCGACACATTGATTTTTTAACAATTTTTGTTGAACCGTATGCATCAAAAGGTGCCTGTACGGCTCCTAAGGAATAAAATTTTATCCTAATCAACCGACTTTATCGAGAAAGATTATTTTTTTTAGGCCAAGAGGTTGATACCGAAATCTCGAATCAACTTATTAGTCTTATGATATATCTCAGTATAGAAAAGGATACCAAAGATCTTTATTTGTTTATAAACTCTCCTGGTGGATGGGTAATATCTGGAATGGCTATTTATGATACTATGCAATTTGTGCGACCCGATGTACAGACAATAGGCATGGGATTGGCCGCTTCAATAGCATCCTTTATCCTAGTCGGAGGAGCAATTACCAAACGTATAGCATTCCCTCACGCTTGGCGCCAATGAGTTTTTTTATTTTCGAGAAAAAAATACTATGCCTTCGCCATCGGAAATATGAATTAGTTAAGTAATAATAGCATGGCACTTCGAATTCGATATGACATTTTTTAGATTAAAAAAATTAGATTATATATTGAAAGAGTAGTATGAGATAAGGAAGGGGTATTTCAAATGATATCTTCCCTATTCGGGCACATCTCAGCGTCACAAACTTTGTTTTCACACCGGAAGCTTATTTAAAAAATTGATATTAAAAAAAAAGACACTTTGGGATTGCTGAATCATAGACGGATCAAAAAAATGATATATAAAGCAACGGAACCATCATAGTATTTTTTTTAACTCCTACAAAAAAGAAGGATGGTAATTGGATCATTTATGGATCTGCGTATAATACAACCTCTATTTTTTTTCTTTCGCCGAAAGGAAAGGCCAAAAACGTAAATTCCATTATGGAGCCGTATGCAATGCACAAAAAAAAGCCTGTACGGTTAGTCAAATTTCTCTGTTTTTTTGGTTATCTCGCCTCATTCTGCGAAATAGAAGAACCTTTTCTATTATATCATCAGGGTAATGATCCATCAACCCGCTAGTTCGTTTTATGAGGCACAAACGGGAGAATTTATCTTGGAAGCGGAAGAACTACTAAAACTTCGCGAAACCATCACAAGGGTTTATGTACAAAGAACGGGCAAACCTATATGGGTTGTATCCGAAGACATGGAAAGGGATGTTTTTATGTCAGCAACAGAAGCCCAAGCTCATGGAATTGTTGATCTTGTAGCGGTTCAATAAAAAATAAGAGCGATTTCATGCAAATCTACCATTGCTAATTTTATATCTTTTTAGATTAAAGGTTTAGTTTCATATTCTCTTCAATATATTTTTTTTAATATTGAAGAGAATCTTGAAAAGAAGTAATTCAGAATTAGCCGGTTAGAACCCATCTAAACCAGCCCATTATTTATATGATTCCGTATGCCAACCATTAAACAACTTATTAGAAATACAAGACAGCCAATCCGAAATGTCACGAAATCCCCAGCGCTTCGGGGATGCCCTCAGCGACGAGGAACATGTACTCGGGTGTATGTGCGACTCGTTTAGATCATAGACTGAAACACAAAAAGGAAATTCTTTTTGAAATATCAAGGATCAGTACCTGTTAATAAAATAGAATGGAGGAACTCGATTCATTATTTCAATTCAAAAAGATGGATCATTCATATCTTCTATTGTGTCTGAAACTTATGGTTTACATTGGTGAAAATCCAATAAACTCCATTTTTTAGAAAACCCCCAGTGATAACAAATGGTTATCCATTAAGCGGGGGAAATTCCATTTTTTATTAAAAAGATTCCACTCTTGAAAGAAAAAAACGGACTAACAGGGTAAACGACCAAATCAATTTTAAAATGAAATACCGTTACTGTATAAAGTGGATCTCATTGTGAAAGACCTATTACTGGAATATTAATGGGGTAGAGCCAAAGAATGTGAATTGTACAAGTTACCAATAAATAGTATTGATTAATTAAAAGAAGGAGCTCCGGTGTATAGAGAGGACCTCACCGTTTTAGAAGTAACCATAGAAACGATGGAACCCACTATTTATACATTTCTATTTACTACTTTTTGTAGTTATTCTCTTTTTTTATATCAAGTATCAAGGCAATTTATCCTTTCAAAGCAAAGGAAAATACCTTGCAAAAAATAGTGGTGGGGAAGGTTAGAGTAGCAAAAGCCATTGGAATTTTTTTTTATACATTGGAATAATTCGTTTGGTTATTAATGACTAGTAAAGGGTAAAAGAATAACTAAAAAAAAGAATTAGTTATTCATCAAAGTTTGATTTATTCAATGACTAGAATTAAACGCGGATATATAGCTCGGAGGCGTAGAACAAAACTTCGTTTATTTGCATCAAGCTTTCGAGGGGCTCATTCACGACTTACACGAACTATGACTCAACAGAGAATAAGAGCTTTAGTTTCGGCTCATCGGGATAGGGGTAAAAGAAAAAGAGATTTTCGTCGTTTATGGATCACTCGAATAAATGCCGTAATTCACGAAATGGAGGTATTCTATAGTTATAACCAATTCATACACAATCTGTACAAGAAGCAATTACTTCTTAATCGAAAAATACTTGCACAAATAGCTCTATTAAATAGGAGTTGTCTTTATACGATTTCGAATGAGATCAAAAAATGAGGGGATTGGAAGAAATCCACTAAAATATTTGAAATAAAGTTCTAAGGAGAATAAGCTCGGGGAGGGTAGAATAGAAATTAGTATTATAAAAAAAAGTCGTCAAAACAAAACGAGGGTATATAGTCGTGAAAAAAAGAGTTTTTCTTTTCGACGATTCTTTTCTTTTTTTTTATGACAGACACAGACGTAACAATCAAATTTTGATTCTTGATTGGATTTGTCGAACAAAATATTAACCTCTTTTTTAATTCCTTCAGATTGGTATTCAATTGAAGAATAAGTCTATTTTTTTCTGGTTCTAAGGCTAGTAGTTCTAGGGGTCGACTCACTTCTTTCAAATTGTTTCTGATTATTAAGAAAAGGTAACAAAGATAAAATACGAGCTTGTTTTATAGCAATAGTAATTAATCGTTGTTGTTTTAAAGTTACTCTATTCACCCGTCTAGATAATATTTTTCCTTGTTCACTAATAAATCGACTAATTAAACTCATGTTTCTATAATCAATTCGATCCCCCGATTGGATCGGGGGCAAACGCCGACGAAAAGATCGCTTGGATTTAGTAAAAGGTCGCTTAGATTTATTCATAATTTTTTTATTCCTTACCTCTAAAATCCTATTTTGATCGGATCAAAATAAAAACGATTTCTATTTCTATATAGGATAGAGTTTCTATATAGAATTAAGAATATAGGATTAGATTTCTTTCTATTGATTTATTTGTTTATATTTATATATATGTAATAATACGTAGATACTATCATTATTCCTATTCTTAAAATAAAATTTGACATACAAGCACTCAATTTGATCTATTTCTTGATTTCCCCGTGAATTGTATGTTTATAGCAATAGGGACAGAATTTTCTCAATTCCAATCGACTAGGAGTGTTATGCCGATTCTTTTGAGTAATATATCTGGAAATTCCCGCCGATTCTTTCTTAATATCATTTCGAACACAACTGGTACATTCCAAAATAATTGTTACACGAACATCTTTACCTTTGGCCATGAAACCTCCTTTGGATTTATGATTCACCCCAATCTTCTATTTTCATTTTAGGATCCATAAAGAACAAGAACAAAAAAAATAGAAGCTGTTAATTAACTAAAAAAAATTTCTGAAATATTTCGTTGCAATGAATATTAATGAGTAATTAAATAAAAATAAAATAATAAGCAATACAATGATTTTTTGAAAACTATATTTAAAATCTTTGTACAGTATTTTTTTTAAGTATCTCGTAAGATACTCTTTCCCTAGCAACACTTTTTTTTTTGTTCTATTACTAATTTAATTGGATCCTGAACCCTCGTTTTTATGACCTTTCGCCCCCCCTTTTTTTCTAATTATTTTTTTAGAATGCAAAATAATTAGAAAAGGGGGGATTAGTCCCCGATCGTTGATCGTATCTCTAAATTTTGTCACCCTTTCTGATGTTAATAACTAGAATTAAAAAAAGGGAAATGTTAATGCATCTGGAAATAAACGATTAATCTCTATTAATAAACCTGCTAACGAAACGAACCATAGAGTACTTAGTACCGGTGCTACGGAAAGATATGTTTTTAGATCTCGCATTTGAAATCCTCCTTCTTTCTTCTTTATTGTATTACAATATATATAGTAATATATATAACTATAGATGTACATGTAGTTAAGAAGTTCTTGTATTTCTATACGTAACCCCCATTTTCAAAATTAGAGTTGAAATATTGTCTACTACAACGATCTTATAGATTCCATTTTCAAATGGAAACGCCTTTTTATGTAAAATTGAAATTGATAGAATTTTCCTAAAAAAAAGTAATTTTTTTAATTATATATATGTTTGTTATCTGATATGAGAAAAAAAAAAGAAGGATGTGGAAAACAAGACAGGAATTCTCTACAATGACACTGTAAACCAATTGAAAGGGATGTAGCGCAGCTTGGTAGCGCGTTTGTTTTGGGTACAAAATGTCACGGGTTCAAATCCTGTCATCCCTACCTATTACTGCTCAGAAGAGCAGTAACGAGGGATCTATTTTAGATCTATCTTTTTTTAATAAAATTGGACATACATATAATTCTGAAATTTATGATATACTATGATATAGTATATACGTACAAAATTGATTCGGGTTAAAGAATGTCCTCTTTCT